CGATTATTCCATTTTTTGATGTTATCCATGTATAGCGCTCAAATAGGATCGTTTGCTTCTCGGGACCTTTTACTTTTTTTCATCATGTGGGAGTTAGAATTAATTCCGGTTTATCTCCTTATATTCATGTGGGGAGGAAAAAAACGGATGTACTCGGCAACAAAATTTATTTTGTACACGGCGGGAGGTTCTGTTTTTCTATTAATGGGCGTTCTGGGTCTTGGTTTATATGGTTCGAATGAACCAACATTGGATTTTGAAAGATTAATTAATCAACCGTATTCTATGCCCTTAGAAATCCTATTTTATATTGGATTTTTGATTGCTTTTGCTGTTAAATCGCCGATTCTACCTCTACATACATGGTTACCAAATACCCACGGAGAAGCTCATTATAGTACTTGTATGCTTTTAGCCGGAATCTTATTAAAAATGGGAGCATATGGATTGATTCGGATTAATATGGAATTATTACCCCACGCCCATTCTATATTTTCTCCTTGGTTACTGATAATAGGGACAATACAAATAATCTATGCAGCTTCAACATCTTCCGGCCAACGTAATTTAAAAAAAAGAATAGCCTACTCTTCTGTATCTCATATGGGTTTCATACTTATAGGAATTGGTTCTATAACCGATGCAGGACTGAATGGAGCCATTTTACAAATAATTTCTCACGGATTTATTGGGGCAGCACTTTTTTTCTTGGCAGGAACGAGTTATGATAGAATACGTCTTCTTTATCTCAACGAAATGGGCGGAGCAGCTATTCCTATGCCAAAAATATTTACGATGTTCAGTAGCTTTTCCCTGGCCTCCCTTGCATTACCAGGTATGAGCGGTTTTGTGGCAGAATTGATGGTATTTTGGGGAATAATTACCAGCCAAAAATATCTTTTAATGCCAAAAATACTTATTTCTTTTGTAATGGCAATTGGAATGATATTAACTCCTATTTATTCATTATCTATGTTACGTCAGATGTTCTATGGATACAAGCTATTTAATACCCCCAATTCTTATGTTTTTGATTTTGGACCTCGCGAGTTATTTGTTGCAATCTCTATCTTTCTACCTGTAATAGGCGTTGGAATGTACCCGGATTTTGTTCTTTCATTATCAGTTGATAAGGTTGAGGTTATTTTAGCTCATTTTTTTATAGATAGTTTTTCCCAATCAAAAATGAGCTAATTTTTAAAATATATAATGAAAAAGAATGCTTTTTTCTATTCTTTTAAGCGAAGTCAAAAAAATGTGAACTTTAATTTGAACCAGATATGCGCGGTCTTTGCGAGAACCGCGCGAATTACGGTATGCACGCGGTTCGCACTGGTTCATGCAAAGTTTTGTATATACACTGTCTGTACTCTACTTAGTTTGTATTCGTAAGAAGCTTTCTTAAGACATTCCCGTAAATGAACCATAACTGTGTAGCCCTAGTCCTAATAGATTGACTCCAAAATAACAGATCCAAATTATAAGAAAGCCTAGAGTCGCCACAATTGCGGAATTTGCACCCCTGAAATTCTTATTTGTTCGAGTATGTAAATAAATAGCAAATATTATCCAAGTAATAAAAGCCCAAGTTTCTTTTGGGTCCCAACTCCAATATGATCCCCATGCTTCATTAGCCCATACCGCTCCCGAAATAATACCGATGGTTAAAAATAGAAACCCTAGACTAATCACACGATAACTCCAATAATCCAACTGTTGAAGCAATTGGGCCTTGGAATAATTCTTAGCAGAAAAAAAAGAACTATTTCCTAAAATATTAATTATTTCATTCCTGTCTTGAATTTCGGCAATTGCAAATGACTCAATTAATTTTAATAACTCATTACCTGTCCTTCTAAATGTAATGACTAGAAGTGCGGCTGATAATAATGATCCACACAGAAGAGCCGCATAGCTCAATATCATCATACTTACGTGCATTATTAACCACTCAGATTGGAGGGCAGGTACTAATATTCCAGGTTTATGTATTTGAGTTAAAAGGCCCGAAGTAGCAAAGCCTTGGGTAAAAAGAGTACTTGACGCGGTTATTGTGCTTAGATTTGGCTTTTTTTTTAAATACGCAACTATATGAATAATGGAGAAACTCCATGAAAGAAAGATTACTGATTCATATAAATCACTTAGTGGGAAATGGCCTGAATAAATCCAACGAGTGGCTAATAATCCTGTTAGACATAAAAAAGTAGTTATCATGGCCTTTTCTGATAAATCATATGGTTTTGTGATTTCTGTGACTAATAGGTTTATCATCCGAATTGTAATTACAATCAAAACAATCGAAAAAGAAATATGCGTTAATATGTGCTCTAAGGTTTCAAATATCATAAAAATCGAAAAAAAAAAGACTAATCCCTTAATTTAATTAAGAATTTCATTAATTAAGAGAAATCCGGAATTGAATTCATTATTCATTATAATATCTATTCTCTCTTTTTTAGAGGATGGTATATGCCGCTACTCGGATTCGAACCGAGATGCTCTAGCACTGCTTCCTAAGAGCAGCGTGTCTACCGATTTCACCATAGCGGCTTCGTTGAACCTATAATACCTTATTCATATTCAATCGTCGAGATTGAAAGAGTCAATTCAAGGAAAATTTTTTTTATTGATATTAAATTAAAATTATGACAAATAGGTCAATGGGGAAGATAAGACTCCCCATCGAAAAAATATACCAAAAAGAAAGGTAAAACCTTCTATTTTTCTTTATATATATATTTGTTTTTTTAGAATTCGTAGAATTCACTAAATTCAAAAATTTGAAATTTTCTATTTTTACATATCATAATCACAAAACGGAGTCTATTTCATATTGAGTAGTCCAAAATAAGAGAGAATGCTAATTTTTAGTTTTATATTAAAATTATATTAAAACGGAACTAAGCCAATTTGCAAGTCAAATCGATTCAGATTATTACAACCAACTTCTCACTTATTTGTTTGTTGCAAAAAAAAAACTTTTTGACTTCCCGGTAGAAAGAGATTTCCCCAATGCCAAAGCTTTTAACGCTGACCGAGAGCCCTTCCCTTTCCAAATCTTTTTACGAATACGCTTTTTTGATATAGAAGTGCGTTTTTTTGGAACTGCCATTTTAAAATTCAGAAGTTTCCCATTGTTATAGTTGAATGTGAAACACATCTAGTGTTCAAAACGAGGGGTTAGTAACTATTCAGTATCTAGTTTTTCTCTTAGTCGCTTCATAACAAAAAAATAAATATGGGAAAATATTATATATTACTAAAAAAATATATTACTAAAAAAAGTTTTGTTCAAACACAGTTTTTTATGTCTTACAAGGCTTGTAAGAACAAATAATTTGTAACTTTTATTTATCGTTCTTTCTGATATATTTCTATAATCAGTTGTAACATCGAAATCTACTTAGTTGAACTAAAAAAACGAATCTCAAAGACCTATCTCTGTTAATTTTTGGCATTTCATACTTCAGTTACATGTAATAAAATCTAGTGATTGAAGTATTTTAAAAGAGAACTTTTGCTTAATAAAAAATGAAATCTTTCTTTGATTAACTAGCCAAACTTGAGGAAAGAATATGCCGACTGTTTCAATTCGAATGAGATTCGTAATTAATCAGTTATGTTCCAAGATATATCATTTTATCCTTTCTCACTAAATATAGAATAAAGTTTCTTTTATATCTAGACTCGGATATCTAACGTTTTCTAATAATCAAAATATTTGTGATTTATTAGAAAACAATCAACCTTATAAAAACTCAGTTGGAATCAACTAACTAAATAACTAAAATGAAAATGGTGGGGTTATTAAGCCGATTGCATTAGTTAATCCGACGATTGATATCAGAATCAAGGACTTTTGATTCCCATGCCGGATCATTTGATCGATGAATATTTGAACTATTTCAAAAATTCTTAATAAGTAAGAATCTCAAATACTCAATTTTTCTTTAAGTTCATGCATATTTGTATTTTTTTATTGACCCCTTTGTAAAGGGGTAGGATCCGGTGACTCGAAAGTAATAAATTAAGACTCAAAACGTTTTCTTTTTTAAAGTAATAAGACTCAAAACTTTTTCTTTTTTATGGAACAGACATATCAATATGCATGGATAATACCTTTCCTTCCACTTCCAGTTCCTATCTTAATTGGGGTGGGACTTCTTCTTTTTCCAGCGGCAACAAAAAGTCTTCGTCGTATGTGGGCTTTTCAGAGCGTTTTCTTATTAAGTATAGTCATGATTTTTGCGATCAATCTGTCTATTCAGCAAATAAATAGCAGTTTTACCTATCAATATGTCTGGTCTTGGATCATAAATAATGATTTTTCTTTCGAATTCGGCTACTTAATCGATCCGCTTACTTCTATTATGTCAATATTAATCACTACTGTTGGCATTTTAGTTCTTATTTATAGTGATAATTATATGTTTCATGATCGCGGATATTTGAGATTTTTTTCTTATATGAGTTTGTTCAGTACTTCGATGTTGGGATTAGTTACTAGCTCTAATTTGATACAAATTTATATTTTTTGGGAATTAGTTGGAGTCTGTTCATATCTATTAATCGGATTTTGGTTCACACGACCTGTTGCAGCAAATGCTTGTCAAAAAGCGTTTATAACTAATCGTGTCGGGGATTTTGGTTTATTATTGGGAATTTTGGGCTTTTATTGGATAACGGGGAGTTTTGAATTTCGTGAGTTATTCCAAATATTCAATAACTTGATCTATAACAATGAGGTAAATCTTTTATTTGTGACTTTGTGCGCTGTTTTATTATTTTCCGGTGCAGTTGCAAAATCCGCACAATTTCCCCTTCATGTATGGTTACCTGATGCCATGGAAGGGCCTACTCCTATTTCGGCTCTTATACACGCCGCTACGATGGTAGCAGCGGGGATTTTTCTTGTAGCTCGACTTCTACCTCTTTTCATAGTCATACCGCACATAATGAATTTCATTTCTTTGATAGGGATAATAACAGTATTTTTA